AAAATAAATATATCTTATAATGAATTCAATTAACGATTTTTATTTTCTAATATTTAAAATTAATGATTTTTTTATTTATTTTATGATATTTTAAACCTTAGTAATTCTTTCAGGAGCAGTATGGATTAATGAAGTATGGGGGATCCTAAAAGAAATTTTGGCTTTTATTACTTGGATACTATTTGCAATTTTTTTACATATTATACCAAATATAAAATGAAATAGTATATCAATGGATTAATTTATTTTCTCTATGTGAAAGAAAGAAAATTAATAAGTCTACAAAATATAAGCAAAACAAAAATTAGTATTAAACAAGTAAAAATGGTTCGTGGTAAAAACAAGATATACTTGGTCCAGAAACCCATGCTCAAATATTTTGGGTCACAGGTTTTCCGGTAAAAAAAACAGGTTATTTATTAAGTAGCGAACGGATCAATAAGTTAGATCTATACCGCGAGTGTTTCGTACCATAAATAAAGGTGAACACTCAAGAAATCTGTTGGATATGAGGATTTACATCTTTTACAAACAACACAATCCTCGGTTCTTGGAAAATAATAAATTTGATTGGCTAATATAAGTCAATTTTCTGTTACAATAAATGCAAATACAATAGTTGTCTCGATAACTACAATAGTTATAACAAAATAAAAAAATCCCCTCTTAATTAACGATTGTTAAAAAGATCAAAAAATTTTACAAAATGCATGTTAACTTAATTTAATATAAGTTCAAGATATATTTATTATACAAGGCTTTAACTATATTTCGACTTGTGATCAATTCATAGATACCAATCCAATAGAATAGGTCCTAAAAACAAGTATATGTTAGAACATTATTAACCAACTTCTGATTAATTTTAATTAATTTCATACAAACAATATGTGAAATAAAAAGACTTATACAAATTATTGAAGTAACTTTATTTCCAAGATCAAAAAATTAAAATCTTTGTAATATTCTGAACTATTCATGACTATTCATGAACATTATAGCAAAAATGATTCTAGATAAATAAGGAGCTGCGCAGCAGTTACAAAATATGAAGTGATATTATTCAATTCTAACATAATAGTTCTGATATAGCTAGCTATTTTAGGTACTTGAACATTGATTGTCTAATAGTTTTAGTCCATTTAGGATTATTGCTTCTGTGAATATAATAGCTAAATAATCTAAGGCGTTGTATAAAGTTAATATTGTATAATTTTTCGGTTTTTCACAATTTTTCATCTCTATATGTAAATATATATAACCCAATTAGAGTTCATAACCAATAAGATCTTTACCATCAAGAATAACAATTAGTTGAAAACGCTATGTATTGATAGATAGTAAGTACTTGTTATTTTGTATAGAATCGTTATTCTATGCTTGAAAGTAAAAAGAAGTTTACCAAAACGATTAAGTTCAAATGAATGGTATGACACCCCCAATTAACGAATTTTTATCTCTCGAATATCCAACTCACTTAGTAATTCTTTATAGCGTTTTTGATTTCTTTTTGATAAATAGGTCAGCAATCGTTGACGTTTTCCCAAAATTTTGCGCAAACCTATCTGAGATGAAAAGTCTTTTTTGTGTAATTTCAAATGTAAAGTAAGTTTATTTATCTTAGTAGTGAAACTGGATATTTGAAATTCAACAGAACCACAATTTTTTTCCTTTTCTTTTTGAGAAATAACCGAAATAAATGAATCTTTTATCATATAAAAATTCCCCTTTTTTACAGATGTGGATTTTATAAATCATTAATAATGCCATTAATTTTAATGTGGAATTTTAATGTGGTATGTACAAGAATATAATCCTAATTTCGTTATGAACTATGTAATTTTATGAATTCAATTACTTCAATTTTTAATTGGATTTATATAGAGATATAATATAAATAGATATCGAAACGGAAATAATTAGTCTATTTTTTCATCTAATAATTTGAATTTAGATTGAAAATGAAAAAAAAATACTAAGATTCTGTTAATTCATTTTGAGATTTAATTGAAATATTCATAAAATGGGGAGATAAAACTTATGATCCCTATATGTGTTTGCTTTCATATATATAGTCTTCCTTATTATCCTATACCCTACTGTATAATAGTGGAGGTATAGGATATCTAGAAAAATGTATTATTTACTAAACAAGGTTTTCATATTGTTAAAACTTTTCAATCGTGGATATAAATGTACTCTTAACATATTGAAACGACTGCCATTGTTTATATCAAACCAATAACGATTCATACAAGCTAAATCTTCTAATCGATAATAAGGCCAAAGAAAAAGTTTTAATTTCAGTAATTGATTTTTCTCATCATCAATTTGAGATGAAAAGTCTTTACTGTCATGTGAAATTTTGGTATTGTTTTTTATGTTCTTTTTATTTYCAAATATTATATTTCTATCTATATAATTTATATTTTTTGAATTGAAACAACTTAAAATTCTCAATTTTCTACGATGTCTAAATGATAAAATATTTTCAGGAATAAGCAAATTAAAACTTTTTGTATCTCTATTTTTGACTGTTATTTGATTTTGGTATTTTTGATTCGTTTGGTCTTGACTCTTATTAATCAATGAAACACCAATGGTTTGATACATAATAAATTGCCCGTCTTTTTGTATAGGTAAAGGAATGGCTTCGAAACTAAGTAATCCTCTTTCAACAAAGTTATTAGTCATTAAGTCCTCCGGCATCATCAGTAATCTCAAATTAATTCCTTTCTTGGTAATCAAGGCTGGAAAGCTTTTCGCTAGATTTATGGATTTATTCATGAAACAATATGCCTCAAGATTTTCATAAAGTTTTTGTTTAAAAGTATTATTTATTTTTATTTGAAAAAGCGTATCATGTTTAGAGAACATATACGCATAACTATTTGGATTTCTCTTTTTCTTATCTTTCATGTTTGACCTTACAGAATTTCCTTGGATTTTTTGATTCTTTTTCTTTTTTATTTTGATCTTTTTTTTGTAATGTTATAATAATTTTTTTTTTTCCTTTTCATCGATCTGTTTAGTTTCACTAATATTTTTGTGATTTTTATTGAAATTTAAAAGAAGTAATTTACTTGGTATAAACCAAGGTTCTATTTTATATGCATTATAAAGCAATACTAATTCTGGGAATAAACAAGATTCCAGATTTGATATGGAATTATTTAGCATTGTTTCATTCATTCTCATACAATCACAATATTTCCTATCGGTTATTTTTTTTATATAAAGAGTAGTGGTCCTTTCTATATTATTATTATTTAGATACTTCTTAAGGAGGATATTTATCGGCATATAAAAAGGAGACTCTTTGGGCGTGTACAAAATATCTTGATTCTTATTGCCTTGAAACGGAAATCTATAAAAAAAGCATTTCGTTTTATTTTCATAATTAATAAATTTATATGATACAAGATCATATCTATAATTTTTTTTTAAATTATCTTTTTGATTATCTAATGAATATCCTTCTTCATTAGATAATAATAATAATGAACATATGTCAAATTCTGTTAGTTGATTTTTTTTATATGAATGTCGTGTATTTAGATAAACTGTATGTCGCCATTTTTCTGGTATTAGTATAGACCATTTTATATGAGATAAATTAAATTGATAATGTCCTCTTAACCAATTTTTCCATTTATTTTTTTCATAATTGGGAAGTTTATTATTTACCAATTTTGAATAAACCATTCCTCTCTTTTCAAAAAAGTTTTTTATTTTAGTTTTAATAAAAAGGGGGAATTCGTGATAATTAAGAATATATCTTAATTTATATGAATTACTAACTTGAATTTGTGATAATTTGTAAAATACATATGCTTGTGATATGTATGCGAAGTTATAAAAATTATTTGAACTGTTTTTACTATTAATATCAAGTGACCTTGAAATAAACTGAATTTTAATTTTTTTTTTAATTATTTCTTGTTTTTTTCTATTAACGTCAGTGTCGTAAATGATAATGTTGTAAATTATAATAATTTTTTTTATTAATTTAAGAAAAGATTTTATATTTGTTTTCGGAATATTAATCCTAGATAAAAATATACAAATATATATTTTTTCAATGAAAACTTTCAAAAAAATGGATAATTTCAAAATTATTCGAATATTTATTCTTTTTAATATTTGTCGTTTTTCGGATCTTTTAGCATTTGTTTTATTAGTACTTTCTATTTTATTTAGAATTTTTTTTGTTCGATCAGTCAGATATCTTATTCTTTTTTCTATCAATGAATACTTTATGTTACTCGGAGATATAATTTGATTCGCTGATTCGTGAATTATTTGATTGGACTCTTTTTCTTTTTTAAATTCTCTTGATTCATTTATTGTTATTTTTCTTAATCGAGATATTGGATTAACTTTTGAAAGTTCTTTTATTTTTTTTTTATCAAAATAATATTTTYAATAATCCATTTTATGATTTTTTTAAAAAGTAATTTTGTTTTTTTTTTGAAAACTATTAGAATTTTAAAATACTTTTTTGTTAAAAWTTTTTTWTTAATTCTMTAAAAATGGGTTTAAAAAWCGGAGRGATTTTTCGAGGCGAACCAAAAGGATATTTTGTTTCCATTCCCCAAACTGTTAAAAAAGAAAAACCAATTTCTTTGTTATTTGATTCTAGTTTCAATTTGTTCCAAGGTTTCAAACGGAAAGGAGATAATATTTTTATCTGAAAACCGCCTGCGAACCAATCTTCTGGAAAGTCTTTTTCAGATAATGGAATGCCTTCATAAGTACAGTTAACATATATCTCTTTATCCAATTCTTTGAATCCTCATGTAATTCAGAAGGTTGAAATAGAAGTATACGTCCAATATTTTTCGAAATTATTAATAAAGGGGAGTAGAATTCTTTTTCTAAAAAAAAGATTAGAAATAATAAATAATAAACCTCTAAATTTCCATCCCATTTGGAATCATATCCCAATTAGCTGCTATTTTTAGTCGTTCAATCTCCTCTTTTTCCCACTTATTTTGTTT